GCTTTGATACGTTATTCCCAACAATCCGATTTCCGTCGAGATATTATCAAAGGCTCCATACGGGCCAAAAGACGTAAGACAAATATCGGGTCGTTTTTTCAAACAAATTCACATTCCCCTCTTTTTTTGGAGAAAATAGACAACCTCTTTTTGTCTTTTGACATCTCAATACAAAAATTGATTTTGCAAAAATGGAACAAAGCAAGACAATTAGAATTAAGAATTCTAAATTCTACACAAGAAAAAGAAAATGATAAAAAAAAAAAGGAACAAGAAAAACAAGAAGAATACAAACGACAAGAAAAAGTACGAATAGAAATAGCGGAAGCATGGGATAGCATTCTATTTGCTCAAATAATAAGAGGGTCATTATTAATAATCCAATCTTTTCTTAGAAAATATATTCTCTTCCCAGCATTGATAATAATTAAAAATACAGGACGTATGCTAGTATTTCAATTTCCAGAATGGTCAGAGGACTTTAAGGATTGGAAGAAAGAAAGGCATATTAAATGCACCTATAATGGTGTTCCATTATCAGAAACCGAATTTCCAAAAAACTGGTTAACAGATGGTATTCAAATAAAAATACTATTTCCCTTTTTCTTTAAAAATTGGCACAAATCTAAGGGACAATCTCTTCAAAAAGATCCACGAACAAAAAAAAATGATTCTTGTTTTTTAACAGTTTTGGGAATGGAAACTGACCTTCCTTTTGGTTCTCCCCGAAACCGACAATCGTTTTTTAATCCCATTTTTAAAAAAATTAAAAAAAGAATTCGAAAATGGAAAAAAGAGTCTTTTTTTGTGATACGAATTCTTTTAAAAGAAAAAAAAAATTTAGTTCGAGCCATAAACCTTTCAAAAGAAAGACAAAAATGGTTTCTGAAAAATACTCTATTTATGAAAGTTAAAGGACTCATAAAAGAACTTTATAAAAAAAAACAAAATTTCTTCGTTGGATTTCACAAACTATATGAACTAAATGAAACTAAAAACGAAAACGATAGGATAAGTCCTAATCAAATGATTTCTGAATCATCCCTTCCTATTCCCCTTCAATCTCTGGATTTGAAAGCTTTTTCATTTACCGAAACAAAAATGAAAGATCTGGCTGATAGAACAAACACAATTATGAATCGGATCAAAAAACTACAAAATAAAAAAGACAATAATAACGAGTTTATAACTACTGACAAAAATAGTAATTGGAATAAAAAAAATTCTCTCGATAAATTATTCGTATCACTAAGAAAAAGTTTGAAGAAATTAAAAAAAGGAAATGGAGGATTAATACGAGAATCCTATTTGCAAATCAATTTTATTATTCAAAAGATATACATAAAAATATTTTTATGTATGATTCAGACGAATAGTCCGAGAATCACTACACAATTTTTTGAATTCTCAAAAAAAAAATTTGAGAAATTGATTTTCAACAATGAACATGAAATAAATCCCGAAAAAGTTAATAAAACAAGTGCTATTCACATTATTTTGACTCTCAAAAAACGGTTTTTTGATGTTACTACTACTACAAAGAATTCAAAAAATTTGAGCAACTTATCCTACTTTTCACAAGCGTATGTATTTTACCAAATATATAAAACTCAAAATTTGAGCTTATATATAGAGCTTCTTCAATATAAGGAAACATCCCTTTTTCTTAAGAAAAAAATAAAGGATTATTTCGAAACCGAAGGAATACTTCATTTTGAATTAGGACATAAAAATCTTTTTAATTCCACAATTGTTGACCATAAAAATTCTTTAAGTAAGTATTATCAATATGAATTATCACAGATTCAATGGTATCGATTAGTACCCCACAAATGGCGAAACAAAGTGAATCAAAGATCTATTATCGCCGAAAAGAAAGATTTTCCTAAAAGTCAGTCAGATGAAAAAAACCAATTAATTTTTTCCAAAAAATTAATTAATTTTGAATTGAAGTCATTCTCCAATGAAAAATATACTATTAACTTTCAAAAATACCAAAAATACTCTAAATATTCACTTTTCTCATATCAATCCATTAATTCTGACGATAGAAAGGATTCTCTATCACCATTATGGATAAATAATCCGCACGAAAGGTGTTCTAATTCAAATATATACAACATAAAGAAAAGTACCTTAGTTGATATGTCAGAGCGGATTATCCCTATAAATAATTATATATATAATTATTGCGGACGGAACAAAAATAGGAATCTGACTAAATTTCCAGATGAAAAATATTTGGATTGGAAAATTCTCTATTTTTGCTTTCGAAAAAAGGGGAATATTCATTCCTGGATCGCTCTCGATACCAATATCAACTTTAATAATACAAATACTAAAAATCAAGTGAATAATTATTCACTAGTTGAGAAAATGGATAAAAAAGACCTTGTTTATCTTCAAATTGATAAAGATCAGAAAATCAAGATTTCAAAAAAAAAAAAAAACCTTTTGGATTGGATGGGAATGAATGAAGAACTACTAAGTCGTTCGATTTCAAATCGAAAACTTTGGTTTTTTGTCGAATTTGTGCTTCTTTATAACACATATAAAATGAACCCCTGGATGATCCCAGTCAAAGAACTTCTTTTCAATTTCAATGAAACTGTTAGTGAAAATAAAAACATCACTAAAAATCAAAAACAGAATCCTTTAAATTTATCCAAATTATCCAGTGTTCAATCTAGTAAATTTGAAAAGAAGAATCAAAACAAAAAAGAATCCCAAAATAAAAATAATGTTGAATTACATATAGAAAATACAGAAACTCTTGAATCAATTTTCTCAACTCAAGAAAAAGATATTGAAGAAGATTCTGCAGCTGCAGGCTCAGATAGGAAAAAACGTCGAAAGAGAGAGCAATATAAGAATAAGAGCAACACGGAAGTAGAACTTGATTTTTTTTTTAAAAAGTCTTTACGTTTTCAATTGAGATGGAATAATTTTTTAAATCAAAAACTAACAAATAATATTAAAGTATATTGTCTCCTGCTTAGATTGGTAAATCCAAAAGAGATTGCTATATCCTCTATACAAAGGAGAGAAATAAGTCTAGATATTCTACTGATTCAAAAAGATTTAACTATTAGAGAATTGATGAAAAAAAGAATATTAATTATTGAACCTGTGCGCTTGTCTATAAAAACCGACAGTCAATTTTTGATGTATCAAACTCTAAATGTTTCATTGATTCATAAGAGTAAGCACCAACTTAATCAAAGTTACCGAGAAAAACCCTATATTGATATTGATCGAAACAATTACAACAATTACATTGTAAGACAGCCAAATCAAAGACGAACTGAAAATAGAGATTATGATTTCGTTATTCCTGAACAAATTTTTTCCACTAAATCCCGTAGGGAATTAAGAATTCTAATTTGTTTCAATTCTAGGAATAGAAATCTTATTTCGAACAATTCAGTATTTTGCAATAACGTAAAAAACTATGATCAAGTTTTGGATAACCGTCACAATTTTTATAGGGAGAAAATTGAACTAATTCAATTAAAATCCTTTATTTGGCCTACTTACCGATTAGAGGATTTATCTTGTATGAATCGATATTGGTTTGATACCAATAATGGAAGCCATTTTAGTCTGTTAAGGATATATATGTATCCCTCGTTGAAAATTCGTGAATGATGCATTTCGTATCTCATATCGATCTTCCAAGTCTGTATTTATTATATGAAATGGGGGGTTATACACATTCATTGTCTTCCATTGCCATTCCAATCCGAAAAATCAATACTAATTCAATGCATGTATCCATATCCATTAGATGAATAATTAGATATTCGATTAGATCAAATAGGAATAAGTCAAAAAGATGTTCTCTTTTACTGTGTAAATATCTAGTAAATACCTATTTTTTTTTTGACTTATACTTACTTAATGAAAATGAGAAAATGAATAGGATTATTTTTACTGATCGTAAAATGTCGTAAAATGGATTTTTTACTTTCAAAAAGGAAAAAAGAGTCGATTTTATCTTATGGTAAAAAAAAAAGTTATTTCAGTTATTTCAGAAGACGAAAATCGGGGATCTATTGAATTTCAAGTCTTTCATTTTACCAATAAAATAAGAAGGCTTACTTCACATTTGGAATTTCACAGAAAAGACTATTTATCGCAGCGGGGTCTACGGAAAATCTTAGGAAAACGACAACGGCTGTTGTCTTATTTGTCAAATAAAAAACCAGTTTCTTATAAAGAATTACTGAATCAACTAGATATTCGGGAATTAAAAACGCGTTAATTTTTTCATTTAAAAAACAATGAAAATTGGTTATTTTATTAACTTTTTTTTTTATCTAGAATTTAGACAAACTTCTTTTCGTTTTAAACGGTTCATAAAAGAATGAATCGAGGAATAAAGTATGAATGTAACAACTAAAAGAAAAGAGCATATGATAGTCAATATGGGCCCTCATCACCCATCAATGCATGGCGTTCTTCGTCTTATTCTTACTCTAGATGGCGAAGATGTTATTGATTGTGAGCCAATATTGGGTTATCTGCACAGAGGGATGGAAAAAATTGCCGAAAACCGAACAGTTATACAATATTTGCCTTATGTAACACGTTGGGATTATTTAGCTACTATGTTTACAGAAGCAATAACCGTAAATGGACCAGAGCAGATGGTGAATATTCAAGTACCTAAAAGAGCCAGCTATATCAGAGTGATCATGTTAGAATTGAGTCGTATAGCTTCTCATCTGTTATGGCTTGGCCCCTTTATGGCAGATATTGGTGCACAAACTCCCTTTTTCTATATTTTCAGAGAAAGAGAATTAGTATATGATCTATTTGAAGCTGCCACCGGTATGAGAATGATGCACAATTATTTTCGTATCGGAGGAGTAGGGGCCGATCTCCCTTATGGATGGATAGAAAAATGTTTGGATTTCTGTGATTATTTTATAACCGCTGTTTCTGAATACCAAAAACTTATTACGAGAAATCCCATTTTTTTAGAACGAGTTGAGGGTGTAGGTATTATTGGTGCAGAAGAAGCAATAAATTGGGGTTTATCCGGCCCGATGTTACGAGCTTGTGGAATTCAATGGGATCTTCGTAAAGTCGATCAGTATGAATGTTATGACGAATTTGAGTGGGAAATCAATTGGCAAAAAGAAGGAGATTCATTAGCGCGTTATTTAGTACGAATCAGTGAAATGAAGGAATCTATAAAAATTGTTCAACAGGCCCTCGAAGGAATTCCAGGCGGTCCTTATGAGAATTTCGAAATACGTTGCTTTGATAGAGAACGGGATCCAGAATGGAATGATTTTGACTATCGTTTCATTAGTAAAAAAATCTCTCCTACTTTTGAATTACCGAAGCAAGAGCTTTATGCAAGAGTTGAAGCCCCAAAAGGGGAATTGGGAATTTATTTAATAGGGGATCGGAGTGGTTTTCCTTGGAGATGGAAAATTCGTCCCCCTGGTTTTATCAATTTGCAAATTCTTCCTCAGTTAGTTAAAAGAATGAAATTGGCGGATATTATGACAATACTAGGTAGTATAGATATCATTATGGGAGAAGTTGATCGTTGAAATGATAATTGATACAAGAGAAGTACAAGATATCCACTCTTTTTCTAGATTAGAATCTTGCAAAGAGATCTATGGGATCATAGGGATCCTTTTACCTATTTTCGTTCTTGTATTGGGAATCACAATAGGTGTACTCGTAATTGTGTGGTTAGAAAGAGAAATATCCGCCGGAATACAACAACGTATTGGACCGGAATATGCCGGTCCGTTTGGAATTCTTCAAGCGTTAGCAGATGGAACAAAACTTATTTTCAAAGAAAACCTTCTTCCATCTAGAGGCGACGGTCGTTTATTCATTATCGGACCATCTATCATAGTTATATCTGTTTTCATAAGTTATTCAGTAATTCCTTTTAGCTATAACCTTGTTTTATCCGATCTCAATATCGGTGTTTTTTTATGGATTGCCTTTTCAAGTATTGTTCCGATTGGACTTCTTATGTCAGGATATGGATCAAACAACAAATATTCCTTTTTAGGTGGTCTCCGAGCCGCCGCTCAATCGATTAGTTATGAAATACCGTTGACTCTTTGTGTGTTATCAATATCTCTACGTGCGAGTCGTTCTAACCTTTTCTTTAATTCTTTTTTGTAAGTAAAGAAGTTGAATAGGTATCTTCACTTTTTTAGTCATCATTCAGGTTAAATTAACTAAATCAGATAGTTATATGAGTGAAAAAAAAAACAGCTTCTAAATTAGCTGTAAAAAGATTGAGTCTCATCTCCTAAGTACAAGAACGAAAAATCAAATAAATTCAATATAAGCAAAACTTTTTTTTAGCCCATGATTGGTTGATTAGTGATTAGTCATCCTGGCTTGAAGCGGGCTCAAACGATCAACCGTATATAGTTTTCACTATTCTTTATATGTATTAATAGAACGGAGAGTTCGACAAAAATGAGTGGATGGTTAGGAACACAAAAATATATAACGGATTAGTAATAGAAATTTTTATGTCACTTTTCAAAATGAAAATCTGAATCTTTGGATAACATAAAAAAAACAATAAGTGGGGCTTTCAATTTGTAGAAATAATCAAGCAGTACTCCTCACGATTGCAATCCAGAGTATGCTCCTCCTCACAGATTAAAAAACGACTATCCAAAACGAAATAATCCTTTCGTGTTTTGAACTCCCTCTTTGGAAAGAAGAGAATAGGAACGAAAATTAATAGAGATCACGAAATAGCCTTCATTATTAAGACAGTCAGCTAATTTCTGATTTTTTTCATAATAATCAAAAAAAGATGGCTATTGATATTGAGTATTTTATTAAAAAGTTATTACTCCACAAATCAAAATTCAAATTATTAAAGGACGAGATTAATTCATAAGTGCTTTTTGAGTTATTATATTTATATCATTCTGGCAGACTGAATTCCATCGGTCTAATTTGGGACCTTCTGGGAGGTGTTGGGTCTATCTATATTTTGACCCAAAATCAAATCGATCACGATAAAAAATATCAACCTGGTCCTTAGATTTCTTGATGGCCGTCGAGGAGCCGTATGAGGTGAAAATCTCATGTACGGTTCTGGACTAGCGATGGGAACAGTGATGTTATCACCGACTATTATTATCTAATAGTTCAAGTACAGTTGATATAGTTGAGGCGCAATCGAAATATGGGTTTTTAGGATGGAATTTGTGGCGTCAACCTATAGGGTTTATCATTTTTATAATTTCTTCCCTAGCAGAATGTGAGAGATTGCCTTTTGATTTACCCGAAGCAGAGGAAGAATTAGTAGCAGGTTATCAAACCGAATATTCGGGTATCAAATTTGGATTATTTTATGTTGCTTCCTATCTCAATCTATTAGTCTCGTCGTTATTTGTAACAATTCTGTACTTGGGTGGTTGGAATATCTGTATTCCGTCCATATTTTTTTATGATCGAGTTGAAATAAATAAAGTAGGTAGGGTCTTTATAATAACAATTGGTATTTTTTTTACTTTAGCAAAAACTTATTTGTTCCTGTTCATTTCTATCACAACAAGATGGACTTTACCGAGATTAAGAATGGACCAACTATTAAATCTTGGGTGGAAATTTCTTTTACCCATTTCTCTCGGTAATTTATTATTAACAACCTCTTCCCAACTCCTTTCACTCTAAACGAAAAAAGAATATGATATTCAAACTTCTCATCAAACAAGAGAAAGAAACAAACATAAGATTATTCATATATCTTTACAATATGTTCCCGATGGTAACTGGGTTCATGAATTATGGCCAACAAGCAATCCGGGCGGCAAGGTACATTGGTCAAGGATTCATCATTACCTTATCCCATGCAAATCGTTTACCTGTAACTATTCAATATCCTTATGAAAAATTCATTACTTCAGAGCGTTTCCGCGGACGAATCCATTTTGAATTTGATAAATGCATAGCTTGTGAAGTATGTGTTCGTGTATGTCCTATCGATCTGCCTATTGTTGATTGGAAATTGGAAACCGGTATGCGAAAAAAACGCTTGCTTAATTACAGTATTGATTTTGGAATTTGTATATTTTGTGGAAATTGCGTTGAGTATTGTCCAACAAATTGTTTATCAATGACTGAAGAATATGAGCTTTCGTCTTATGATCGTCACGAATTGAATTATAATCAAATCGCATTAGGTCGGTTACCGATGTCAGTAATTAACAATTATACAATTCGAACAATTTTGAATTATCCTCAAATAAAAAATGCATTTGAATGATTAAAGAGTAATTAATTTGAATGATTAAAGAGTAATTATTAATTACTAATTAGTAATATAGTCAGGTTAACTTTTATTTAATTGAACGGAATCGTTCCTTATTTTTTTTTGCTCAATAGAACTAGAAATTGCAATTAATTGTTGATTAGTTAGTGAGAAGTGCGAATCAAATTGGATTTGAAATCCAAATTGAATAATCTCTAAATTTATTTAGAAATGGTTTCCGGCTCATTTTGCTACTTGGTTTGGCGTAAGGGGGAACAAGATATTGGTTATAGTAATTGGACCGAGACGTAATTCAAATCCATTAGAAACCCGATTCCATTCTAATTGAATTCAATTAGGAGCATATCATAAAAAAAAAAAAAAAAAGAAAAAATTGCCTGGTCAGGTCAATAAAATCATGAACAACATTTCAATTTTTTTATCTTGTATATAGAATGGATTTGCCTGGACCAATACATGATTTTCTTTTAGTTTTTCTGGGATCAGGTCTTCTATTAGGAGGTATAGGAGTGGTATTACTTACGAATCCAATTTATTCCGCTTTTGCATTGGGATTGGTTCTTGTTTGCATATCTTTATTTTATATTTTATCAAACTCTCATTTTGTAGCGGCTGCCCAGCTCCTTATTTACGTCGGAGCGATAAACGTTTTAATTTTATTTGCTGTGATGTTCATGAATGGTTCAGAATATTATAAAGATTTCGATCTTTGGACTGTTGGGAATGGGATTACTTTGTTGGTTTGTACAAGTATTTTCATCTCCCTAATGACCACGATTCTCGATACGTCTTGGTACGGAATTATTTGGACGACAAAATCAAACCAGATTATAGAACAAGATTTGATAGGGAATAGTCAACAAATTGGAATTCATTTATCAACGGATTTTTTTCTTCCATTTGAACTCATTTCAATAATTCTTTTAGTTGCTTTGATAGGTGCAATTGCTGTTGCCCGTCAATGAAAAATCTTTCTAACTATGAAGAACAATCAAAATTGAAATTTTCTCGTTCTTATCAAATGCATTTAGCTTTCATTTTTGAATTCTATTTCAATATCGATATTTTTATTTTATTTTTACAAATATATATATAGATTTTTTTCTACTTGTTCTATTATAGTCAAGTGAAAGCCTTGGTTTATTGTTCATGGCGAAATCACTCAAAATTGATAAGGAGCTGATCAATGATACTCGAACATACACTTGTTTTGAGTGCCTATTTATTTTCTATTGGTATCTATGGATTGATCACGAGTCGAAATATGGTTAGGGCTCTTATGTGTCTGGAACTTATCCTGAATGCCGTTAATATCAATTTCGTAACATTTGCGGATTTGTTTGATAGTCGACAATTACAAGGGGATATTTTCTCTATTTTTGTTATAGCTATTGCCGCAGGCGAAGCAGCTATTGGGTTAGCTATTGTTTCATCAATTTATCGTAATAGAAAATCAACTCGTATCAATCAATCTAATTTTTTGAATAAATAAGTACTACTTAATTTATTCAAAAAATTATAAATTCCTAAATTTTGAAATACTCGATGTAAAACTGGAATCAAAGTATCTTAGACAACCCAGGAGTCGCGATCCATAATTCGATTGATTTTTTTTTTTTAATAAAATCATGATAAAATTATTGATTCATCTGGTATATAAATATATGATTTATATATAAGTTTACTAGATCGAAGATTTATGATATTCAAAAACTGAGAGATCAAATGTCACATTCAGTAAAGATTTATGATACATGTATAGGATGTACTCAATGTGTCCGAGCCTGCCCAACCGATGTATTAGAAATGATCCCTTGGGATGGATGTAAGGCTAAGCAAATTGCTTCGGCTCCACGAACGGAGGATTGTGTTGGTTGTAAGAGATGTGAATCCGCTTGTCCAACGGATTTTTTGAGCGTGAGGGTTTATTTATGGCATGAAACAACTCGAAGCATGGGTCTAGCTTATTAATATAATAAGTTCCAGACAAAACTACTTTAACTTTAAACAAACTCAAACTGAATTTTCAATTTTTTTCAATACAATTGATTTTTTTTTACCGACACAAAACCCGTTCTCGAAAAAGAACGGGTTTTGGGGTCTAATTCTATCTTGTCTTTACCACGAATGATTTTCCTTGGTTAACAATAATTGTAGTTTTACCAATCTTGGCGGGTTCTTTAATTTTCTTTCTACCTCATCGAGGAAATAAGCTAATAAGGTGGTATACTATATTCATTTCTATTTTTGAACTCCTTTTAACAACCTATATATTCTGTTATCATTTCCAATTGACCGATCCATTAAATCAACTAGCAGAGGATTATCAATGGATTAATTTTTTTGATTTTGACTGGAGATTGGGAATAGATGGGCTTTCTATAGGAACCATTTTACTGACGGGATTTATAACCACTTTAGCTACTTTAGCAGCTTGGCCGGTTACTCGGGATTCTCGATTGTTCCATTTCCTGATGTTAGCAATGTACAGTGGTCAAATAGGATCATTTTCTTCTCACGATCTTTTACTTTTTTTTCTCATGTGGGAGTTCGAATTAATTCCAGTTTATTTACTTCTATTGATATGGGGGGGACGGAAACGTCTGTATTCAGCTACAAAATTCATTTTATACACTGCGGGGGGGTCCATTTTTCTATTAATAGGTGTTTTTGGGATTGGCTTATATGGTTCGAATGAACCAACATTAAATTTTGAAATATTAGCTAACCGATCGTATCCTGTCGCACTAGAACTACTATTTTATACTGGATTTTTAATTGCTTTTGCAGTTAAATTACCGATCATACCCTTACATACATGGTTACCAGATACTCATGGGGAGGCACATTACAGTACTTGTATGCTTCTAGCTGGAATTTTATTAAAAATGGGAGCATATGGTTTGATTCGGATCAATATGCAATTATTCCCTCATGCTCATTCTCTATTTTCTCCCTGGTTGATTATAGTAGGTGCAATACAAATAATCTATGCAGCTTCAACATCTCCTGGTCAACGTAATTTAAAAAAAAGAATAGCCTATTCCTCCGTATCTCATATGGGGTTCATAATTCTCGGAATTGGAGAGATAACCGATACGGGGCTCAATGGAGCCCTTTTACAAATGATTTCTCACGGATTTATTGGTGCTTCGCTTTTTTTCTTGGCAGGAATGACGTATGATAGAATACGTCTTGTTTATCTCGACAACATGGGGGGAATGGCGATTTTCCTTCCAAAAATATTCACACTGTTCAGTATCTTATCAATGGCTTCTCTTGCATTACCCGGCATGAGTGGTTTTGTTGCCGAATTGATAGTCTTTTTTGGAATAATTACCAGCCAACAATATTTTTTAATTCCCAAAATACTAATTACTTTTCTAATGGCAATTGGAATGATATTAACTCCTATTTATTTATTATCGATGTTACGTCAAATGTTCTACGGATATAAGATTTTGAATTCGCAAAACTCTTATTTTTGTGATTCTGGGCCCAGAGAATTATTTATTTTAATCTCGATTCTTCTACCAATAATAGGTATTGGTATTTATCCGGATTTCATCCTCTCACTCTCAGTTGAGAAGGTAGAAGCTATTATATCTACATATTTTTATCGATAGTTTTCATGAATAAAATACGAAAGGATTAAGGATGAAATCCTACTCTTTCTTTTTCGTTTTGCAATTTGAAAATGAAAACTATAAATTAACTAAACTAAAGTCAAAATGAATTCAAATTGGGACTAGATGGATTTCTTGTTGTGAGAACCTTTTGAATCAATTAGTGTAGTGATTCAAATGGTTCTCGACATCTTCCCTGAAGTATGGTTTTTTTTTTTTCTTATATTCGTTAACTTAATATTTACTAATTTAGTATTTCAGTGGTTTTATTAGCATTTTTTTTGAAGATCTTTTCTGTTTCTGTTTGTATTGTAGGAATCTTTTTCAATTTCATTTCATGTTAATGAAAATTAAAGGTACCATAACTATGTAACCCTATTCCTAATAAGTTGACCCCAAAATAGCATATCCAAATTATAAGAAAGCCCATAGAAGCCACAATCGCGCAATTTATACTTTTGACCTTTTTTGTATTTGTTCGAGTATGTAAATAAATTGCAAATAGGGTCCAAGTAATAAATGACCAAGTTTCTTTTGGGTCCCAATTCCAATATGATCCCCATGCCTCATTAGCCCATACTGATCCTGAAAGAATACCGATGTTTAAAAAGATAAACCCTAGACTAATAATACGATAACTCCACTGATCTAATTGTTGAATTAATTGAGCTCTGTAATAATTTCTCGCCAAACAAGAGAAGTTGTTTATTAAAACATTCCGCTTTTCATCCCGATATTGGATCTTGTTAAATGAAAATGACTCGTTTACGAAATTTTCCAAAATCTTTTGAAATGAAATGACTAAAAGAGCTACTGATAATAATGATCCGCATAAAAGAGCTGCATAGCCTAATATCATCATACTTACGTGCATCATTAACCACTGGGATTGAAGAGCGGGGACTAATATTTCCGATTGATGTATTTCGGTTAAAATACCTGAAGTGGTAAAGCCTTGTATCAAAATTGTACAAGGTGAAGTTATTGCACTTAAATAATTGATATATTTTTTAAAATATGGAACGATAGAAATAAGGGAGAAACCCCATGAAAGAAAAATAAGTGATTCATATAAATCACTTAAGGGGAAATGTCCTGAATAAATCCAACGAGTGATTAATAATCCCGTTATACAGAAAAAAGTCGCTATAATGCCTTTTTCTGACGAATAATATAGTCCTACGATTTCATCAAACGAAAAAATTATCAATAAAATTGTAATTACAATTGAAACGATCGAAAATGATATATGAGTTAATATATGTTCTAAAGTGGAAAATAGCATAAAAATTCTCAAATAAAAAAGTATAGAAAATGATACGGAATCCAATCTGGAATTATATTACTGGAATTATATTTATTATATTATTTATTATATAATATATATATATAACTTATTGTCTTTCTTTTCGAAAGACAGCCTGCCGCCACTCGGACTCGAACCGAGATGCTCTAGCACTGCTTCCTAAGAGCAGCGTGTCTACCGATTTCACCATAGCGGCGTACTCGAAATAATAATAAGCTCTTTTTATTTAATTGTCGAGATTGAAATTCACTAATTCAATTACTGACAAAGAATTCCTTTCATTTTACTGTTTTACTCCATATTGAAACATTCCCAAAATATTACCAGAATTCAATTCTTATTGAGTAATTCAATTAAGTAATTCAATTATTAAAATGGTTATTCGACTTTTAAGTAGCTTGATGGGGAAAATAAGAATCCCCATCGTGAAAGACTACAAAAAAAAAGTATCATTCAATTATTATTTACTATAAGTTTGATTATTGGGTTGTTGCACAAAAAAACTTTTTGAATTATCCGTAGAAATAGATTTCGCTAATGAAAAAGCCTTCAACGCTGTAAAATAGGCCTTTATTTTCCAAATATTCTTACGAATATGTTTTTTTGATATAGAAGTACGTTTTTTTGGAACTGCCATGAAAAAATCAATTTGAAAACAATTCTGTTTTTTATCTAGTTGAATGTGAAAGACATTTATTGTTCAAAGTTCAAACAATTTTATTTATTTTTCAATTTTTTGTTTAATCTTGATTCCATTCAATCCAACTAAATATCTGACACGAAACAAAAGAGAAATAACGAAGTTTTTATATATCTATGTTTCTTTTTGTTGTTTTCTATTTCTATCCGTATCAAAATAAAAATAGAATCAAAGGTAAAAAAATAAATCCTTGCTCAGTGATTTTGCTCCATGGTAGGTATCGAAAGAAAAATGTCGTATAGTCAAAGCTTTCGACAATTCTAAAAAAGTCCATGTGTTTTATATTATTTATTGTTTTCTATTTTTTATATTAATTTAATGTTAATGGAAAAAACAGGAATGTATAAAACACTCGGTGTATATTTGTTGTATGGAATTCTGAATCTTTCGTCTACGGATAGAATAAATTATCGTAATATCTAATGATAATTGAATTGTTTTATATCTTTAGAAAGTAGAAAGATCCTTGTTATAACTTAGCTAATTTATTTTGATTAATTTACATAAGTTATTATAGATAACTATAACTAGTTAGTTATTTAGAGTAATAATAGTTTATTATTTTTTTGATTAGTCATAAAATTCGAGTAAATTATATAAAATATAAAAAAAAAAGTCAATTTTTAAAAATATAAAATGCATAAAAGATATATATAAAATAGAAATATATATATTTATATAGATATATATATTTCTATAGAGATTAATATAAAGAAAAAAAGAGTATTAATCTGTTAATTTTTTAGTTTTATTTCATTTTCGATTGCACTATTAGCTTGATCCTAGTTATTCTAACTTCCTTCTTCCTCTGAATATTCGAAGGAGTTGAGAAACAATAATTCAGAATAAAAGAAGAATAAAAAAAAAAAAAAAGACAAAAGGTTTTTTATGGACTATACATATCCCTATTCATGGATTATACCTCTCATTCCACTTCCCATTCCTATGTTAATAGGAGTTGGACTTATCGTTTTTCCAATGGCAACAAAAAATCTTCGACGCATGTGGTCCTTTCCTAGTATCTTTCTACTAAATGTAGTTATGCTCCTTTCGGTCTATCTATCTATTCAGCAAATAAATCAAAATTCTCTCTATCAATATGTATGGTCTTGGACCATTACTAATGATTTTTCTTTAGACTTCGGTTACTTAATAGATTCGCTTGCTTCGATTATGGTAATATTAATTAGTACGGTTGGAATTCTGGTTCTTTTTTATAGTGACAATTATATGTATCATGATCAGAGCTATTTGAGATTTTTTTCGTATCTGAGTTTTTTCACTACGTCTATGTTGGGATTAGTTACTAGTGTGAATTTGATACAAATTTATATTTTTTGGGAATTAGTTGGAATGTGTTCTTATCTATTAATAGGTTTTTGGTTCACACGACCTATTGCGTCGAATGCTTGTCAAAAAGCCTTTGTAACGAATCGTATAGGCGATTTTGGTTTATTATTAGGGATTTTGGGACTTTATGCTATAACGGGTAGTTTCGAATTTCGAGATTTATTTGAAATATTAAATAAATTAGTTTATAATAATGAGGTCAATTCTTTATTTCTTACGTTGTGTGCCTTGTTTTTATTTACAGGTGCAGTTGCCAAGTCTTCTCAATTCCCCCTTCATGTATGGTTACCTGATGCCATGGAAGGCCCTACTCCTATTTCGGCGCTTATACATGCCGCTACTATGGTCGCAGCAGGTATTTTTCTTGTAGCTCGCCTCCTTCCTCTTTTTATAATTATACCTCATATAATGAATTTTATTTCTTTGATAGGTATAATAACATTATTATTCGGGGCTACTTTATCTCTTGCTCAAAAAGATATTAAAAGGAGTTTGGCTTATTCTACGATGTCTCAACTGGGTTATATGATGTTAGCTTTAGGAATGGGATCGTATCGGGCGGCTTTATTTCATTTGATTACTCATGCTTATTCGAAAGCATTATTGTTTTTAGGATCCGGATCTATTATTCATTCAATGGAAGCTATTGTTGGATATTCTCCCGAGAAAAGTCAGAATATGGTTCTTATGGGCGGGTTGAAAAAGCATGTACCAATTACAAAAACTGCTTTTTTAATAGGTACGCTTTCTCTTTGTGGTATTCCACCGCTCGCTTGTTTTTGGTCCAAAGACGAAATTCTTAATGATAGTTGGTTGTATTCGCCGGTTTTTGCAATTATAGCTTATTTCACAGCCGGATTAACCGCATTTTATATGTTTCGAATCTATTTACTGACTTTTGAGGGGCATTTAAACGTTCATTTTAAGAATTATAGTGGTCAAAAAAGCGGTTCCTGCTATTCAATATCCCCATGGGGAAAAGAAATTCAAAAAAACATGGTTTGTTTATTATTATCAACAAATAGTAATGAAAAAGGGATTTTGGTTACAACCTATCCAGTTTTTGCTAATAGAAAAAAGATGATACGCCCTTTTCTTAGTATTCCCTTTTTGGGGATTCAAAATACGTTTTTTTATCCCCCCGAATCGGACAGTACTATGCTATTTTCCATGTCTATATTAGTACTATTTACTTGTCTTGTTGGAATTATAGGAATTCCGTATAATCAAAGTGGAATTGAGTTTGATCTATTATCAAATTTGTTGAAGCCATCTATAAATCTTTTACATCCGAATCCTACGAATTCTATAGATTGGTATGAATTTTTCATAAATTCCATTTTTTCGGTCAGTCTAGCCTTTTTTGGTATATTTATAGCGTTTTTTTTATATAAGCCCATTTATTCATCTTTCAAAAACTTGAATTTACAAAATTCATTTGTTAAAGGTGGTAATAATAATAATATAGCTCTTTTGGAAAAAATAATTAATCTTATTTATGATTGGTCATATAATCGTGGTTACATAGATTTTTTGTATCAAAAATATTTGACTGCAGGTTTAAGAAGATTTGCTGAACTAACTCACTTTTTTGATCGACGAGGAATTGATGGAATTCCCAATACTTTAGGACTTATAAGTTTCTTTGGGGGAGAGGTTATCAAATATTTAGGAGCAGGTCGGATTTCTTCTTATCTCTTAGTCTATTTAGGATTTGTTTTAGTTTTCATCTTTTTACTTTTTTACTTATTTCTTTGAGTCTTTTAGACTCTGGATTGACATTTTTTATGAAGATGAATTTGCAAATATTGATTTGATCTTCGAAGACAATTCTTCCTTGTTCTTGTTGGATTTTGAATTCCATTTTTGAAAATGGAAATAAATCATTTTTTTTTTCTGTTGATAATGAATTTGGATCAAATGTATCCATTTTCTCTTCCAATTTTTCATAATCATAATCAGTAGTAAAAAGTATACCCTGGATCTTATTTATCCATCTTTTCTCGATGTCATTTTTTATCGAAGTTTCATTTCTGATTGAGGAAGAAAAAAGACTGTTTCTCCTTCCGCGATAGGGACCATTCAAAAAGGGATCATCTATTTTAGGCAAGTATTCTTTTTTAGTCTCATCATTACATAATCTACTCTTTTTTTCCAGCACATCTAGAGTAATGGATCCTTTTTTTAGAACTTCAATTCGATTTCGAAATTCTTTGCTGAGATTCTTCTTTTTTTGT